CAGAACTAAAAACACTTGTGCTAAAATAACAGATGTGAAGAACAATAAAAGGCCTTGGATGCGTAATGGATCTTGAAGAACTATTTCCGCATCTCCCTGACCAAAACCTCCTACATTAGGATTGCTTGTTAATGGTTGATCAAGCTTGATGGATTCACCTTCGGAAACAAGAAGCTCTGGTCCTCGAGGTATAACATCAACCGATTGATGTCCATCTAACGCATCAACTACGGTTATTTCATATCCACCTTTCTCTTTACGTACTATTTTGCTTACTATACCTGCTGATGTAGCATTATAGACTGTATTGTTACTCTTGCTACCATCAGGATAAATCTGACCCCTTCCTCTGTTCCCACCTACATATATGGGATATTTTAAGAAGTGAATGTCTTTCTTCGTGGAAGGGTCAGGAGAAAGAATGGGAAAGACAATTTCACTATATTTCTGACCAGGAACAGGACCTATAACAAGAATATTTTTTTTATTCGGACGATAACTCTGAAAAGACAAATTTCCTATCTTTTCTTTCAACTCAGGAGAAATACGATCGGTTGGAGCTAGCTCAAATCCCTCGGGTAAAATAAGAACAGCACCCACATTCAAACCCCCTTTTTTACCATTAGCAAGAACTTGTTTCAATTGCATATCATAAGGAATTCGAACAATGGCTTCAAATACAGTATCAGGAAACACAGCTTGTGGAACTTCAATCTCCACGGGCTTATTAGCTAAATGACAATTGGCACATACAATGCGTCCAGTTGTTTCTCGCGGATTTTCATAACCCTGTTGCGCAAAAATGGGATATGCATTTGAAATAGATACTCGACTTAGTACATATATCATGATCGATACATAAACATAAATGGATCGAGTCATTTGTTTTTTTATCCAATAAAAAGGATTTCTATTTTGCATGTCCAATTAGAAATTCTAGAAATTCTACAATAAGTTAGATAGAAAACTAGTCTAGTTTCCTATAAAGAATCTGTTATCATTGTACTGAAATAATTTTTATGAAATAGTTTTTTGAGAATATAGGACTAATATAACAGGTAAAAATCGAAAAAAGTCACTAAAAAATGATTAGAAAAAGAATTCTGATTGAATTTATATAAGAAGATCAAATTCGTTTTTCATTCATTCATTGAATGATAAATTACTACAAGCGAAGGAGATACACGATTTAAATAATTGAAGATCCAATATTTCACAATTGTATCTAAAATAACTGGAAAAGTAGAAACAAGACCAGATATAATCTGATCCTTATGTGCTAACCCAAAATCGTTGTAGACCGAACCAATTAGGAGTTCCCAACTATGAGTTGAATGAAATCCAATTCCTAAATCAGTAACTAAAAGAATTGAGAAAGCTTTTGTTGTGTCACTTAAGTTATATAGGAATTCCTGAGCCCATGAATTAAGAATGATAAGTTCCTCATTACCCAGAATAAAATAACCACTTAAAATACTGAAACAGATTAGATTTGTTGAGAAATGCAAAAGTATATTAAGATTATATTCATTGTATGTACTAACTAATTGTATGGTTTCCTTGTGTATTTCTATACTGGGTTTTTTTATATATGTTTCCGAGTACTCTTTTTTCATTTCCTCTAACAAAAAAAGCTCTTCTAATTCTATGAATCTTTCTAAAACATGTTTCTCTTGAATATAATTCAAGAGAGTTTCGGATTGACTGGTATTCCACGAATTACTAATCCAAAGTTCCAAACATTTTTGAAATGAAAGAAAGACTGACCAGGGCAAAAATGCTATAGATACAAAATATGGGAAAGAAGACGATGTTTTCTTTTTTTTCATTTTTTATTTGTAAAAAAAATAGTTAATAAACCTCCTTTATTCAATGACTCTAAATAAATGAGTCTAAATTATATTTATTTCTTTTATTTATTGAAACACGACTTTTCTAACAAGCAGGGCTATGGATCGATTCTTATTTTCTTTGTATACAAATTGAGTTGTTAGATTCTTATAGAAAGAGTATAGAAATAGAATAAAGGTTCTTTTTTTTTTACTATTTCGAAGTCTTTCACCGTACTTTATAACCAAAATTCAGAAAAATAAAATATCAATTCCAAATCTTGTACCTCAAAAAACGGCAGGATTTATTACGAAATTTATGTTCTTATAAATCTCTACTTGAAATTTATATTAATTTATTACTTCTCCTTTTTTTCGAGTATACCAGAATGGAGTTGGAACCCACATATATGTATACGTATACGAGATATATTTATTTGCCATATAAAAAAATAGTATACCAAAAATTAATTCTTTTCTGAATTTATTATTAATTAGAATAGATTACTCTAATTTATTAGAGTAACATTCATAGTAATTTCATATCATATAACTATTCTTCTTTAATATATATCCTTTTTTTTTGTTTTATTCTATGTGTGTTTTATTCACTATGAATTAATTCAAGTGAAAAGAAAATCAAATTAATGTATTGATTTTGTTCAAATGAACATTTCGAAAAGACTTTAATTATGGAATTCACGAATTCCTTCTCTTTTCTTCCTGATAAAACTTTGATTCTTCATTCAATTTATTTCAAAATACTTCAATTGGGACACACAAGAAATAGGCCAATTCGACAGCTTTTTGTTCAATTTCACGCGGCGTCAAAAAATTATCATACGTATGAGTCAAGGGAATGGACCCTTGACCCTTTATTTCCATATAGAGTACACGACGAGAATAAATGCCCTCTTTATCCTCAATTCTAATTGATTGGATATCTTTCATAAGGAAGCGAAGAAAGATGCGACGATTTAGTCCAGGAAATCCCCAACGAAAAATACACACGATTCCTTTTTTTCTATCAAATTGGTCATAACCACTCCCTACATTCCAAAAAATTGTGCACCACAAATAGGAACTCATAAATAGACCTGCGATCCCGTAGAAAGACATTATGATTCCTTGTTGAAAAAAAAGGATTTTATAAGATGGAAATACGTATATGATATTTCTACCAAGATAACTGGAAGTTCCAACCACTAAGAATCCTAGTGAACCTAAAAAAAGGATAAAAGACCAGAAAAAATTACTTGTTTTTCGAGACCCCCTTAGAAATTCTATCCATATATCTTTTGATCGCCAATTCATACTATACTAGATCCAGTTGCATTTGATTGGAATTGAGAAAATAACCCAATTTTGACTTTATTTTTCTTGACCCCCAAGGAACTTTTATAAACTAGCATTTAGAGTAATTGATTAGATAGATTAGATATTAGCACTATTCACTAACTCCCAATTACTCTACATTGCCTAGAGTAATTGGTTATTCAAAATATTTGTTGATCCACCTTAAACTAACTATACTCTGTAAATCTAGGATTTATAAAATATTATTTTTTTGCACATAAAAAAATAAAAAAATAATTGAAAATGCTGGAAATACGAGGCCTATTAAAGGTACAAAAATAGAAGGTAAATTAAGATCTGTCATAGAATGGGTGCCTTGATTTGAATTTCATATTCGTATATTTCTATATTTCAATTTCTTTGTTTTTTTACCTTTCTACAATAATTGAATTTCGATTTTTTTGATTCCGTAGGTTTCTTTAGTCTTGATTCTAGAGTCACTGTTTGCCTTTTTTTCTTTTTTAAACCTTGGATTTCTCCTCTACTATCCGCATTTTCTACTTCGCGAACTTTTTTCAAAAAAGAAATAATTTGAAAAACTTCTTTTTTTGGAGAATGAATAGAAAAAGAACTAAGGAATGTGCTATTCACCGTATGAGTGAAATTACCGTTTTTGGTTTTGAATTACCTACTTAACTTACGGGTTAGAATATTATGGTAGCAGTCTTTGATTTAAATCCAATTTAAGATAGAAGTTATTAGATACCACTGTATTGTATTGACGTTAATATCTAATAATTTCATAGACTTTTTTCCTTTTATCCGATTCAAATTTATTGTCATTCGTTAGAGAATTTTTGAAATATGCTTTTATTTAGACATGTCTACTTCTTGTGCACAAATTATTTCTTGATCATACGTTCCCTTGATCCACTAAGGGGGATCATTGCTTTTTGGATTTGTAGTTTTCGTATCCAACAATGATTCAGGAGAGGTGGGGTTCTCCTGCGCTTGATATAGTTTTTTTTATCCTAGTCTTTGAATTTGACTCATAATCACTGATTTCAATCAGTACTCTATCCTACAGTAACACGTGTATACTATTTCGACGCATAAAATAACCCAGAACGATTTGACTATTATGATCCAAACGTACGTAGGACATGATATCTTTGATTGGTTCCAAAATTGTTCTTTTTTTCCTACTGAAAAGAATAGAATTTATGATAACTTATGCTCATCTCAGTTGAACAAATAGACGAAAGAAAAAAAAAATAAAAAAGTCTACTGTAAATTTTAATAGATGTTGATGTGTATCCATTTGTGATACATGAATTCGAAAATAGGAATTCAGGATTCAATTTATTTAGTTTTAATTCGGTGAAAAAGTAAAAATTCTATTCTTATTTCCTTGGATTCAAATCTGACGAGAATAATATTCTACGACTAAGAATTCGTTTATTCCCAAAAGGACGTCTGATCTATCTATTATTTTATTTACTCGTCCTTTATAGTTTTTTGAAATACTCAAATGTTTTGGCAACTTCTTTTTCTTTCTTTGGGCTCGGGCAATAGATTTTTTAATCAGATCAAAAGATCTTTCGTTATTCTTTGTAGTAATAATATCTCTGGGTTTGCAACGATAACTTGGTATATCAACTATATGACCATTAACTAAAATATGTCTATGGTTCACCAATTGTCTGGCTCCAGGAATGGTCGAAGCCATATTCAAACGAAAAACGATGTTATCCAAACGCATTTCAAGTAGTTGTAACAAAACCTGACCTGTTGATCCTTTGCTTTTTCCAGCAATATGCATATATCTAACTAATTGTCGTTCTGTCAAACCATAATGAAAACGTAATCTCTGTTTTTCTTCTAAACGAATACGATATTGCTTTTTTTTTTTCCTAAAAGGAATGTTTTTTTTTTTTTTCTTTATTTTAAAATATTTATTTATGGTAATTAGTCCTGGTAAAGCTCGCAGACGGCGTATTTTCTTGAAACGAGGTCCTCGATAACGAGACATAAAGATTCCTCCTTTTTTCTTTTTTTGATTTTTTATGAGAATTTCATTTTATAAATAGAAATTAAAACTGAATTAAAGGATAAAAAGAATAAGATCGACTAAAGTAAGATACTAAAAAAAAGAAATTGTATTATCATATGGATTTTTTGTATATAGATTTTTTTGATTGAAAGTTGAGGCTGGCTCTTTTTTCTGTAGAGATTTAATTCCTCTAATCTTTCTTTTTTTTTTTTTTTGAATTCTTATTTTATTAAGAAAATAAATAAAGATTGTTTTCACTTAATCGAGAGTTCTTTTTTAGTTATTAGAAAGATTATTGCTGATAGAAAATCAAACAAAAAATATACTAAAATATATACTATAGAAATATAGGAACATATTTTTTTATATTTATAAAAAAATACAAATTTTCTTTAAAAAAAAGCTCAATAATTTTTTTTGGATCAATTCTAAAATGAGAATAAAGAAATAAAATGCAAATAGATGAATTATAGAAATTTTTGTCAATAATTATGTTAAATATGTTAAATTAACACCATGATATTAAATATTAATAAAATAAAAAAAAAAACTTTTTTAAAATATTTTAAGTATATTTAAGTATTAAGTATATAAATAATATATCAGATCAAAAAAAGAGAAAAAAATTCCTATTTCTCTGGACTCTATTTTTTTATCAAATTCTAGTTCGAATTAAAAATACCGGTGACGAAATTCTAAACTCATTGCCTATTCTTTAGTCTGCATATAGTAATGTGTACTCATTGATTTTATTTTTAATTACCTTTGCTTTTTTATTTACTATGTTAGGTTTTGAAACTATGTTAGGTTTTGAAAACGAGAATAAACAGGCCTTTCTTTGAAAAAAAAGGCATCATGCTATGTAATAATTCCGATATAACAAATAAATAAAATCTAAGAGACTACATTCTTACTCAAGAAGTTTGAATACAAAATATTATGTTTTATAAATTAAACATTTCTTTAATTAAAAATTTCTTTCTGGTTTGGAAAAACGAATGAATATGGTATTTTACTAAGATTTTATATTTTAGATTTTATTTCATTGAGATAAAATAATAAATTCTTAGAATGAATTTCATTTTCGAATTGAAATTCTGCTTTAACAAATTTTTCTTTATATTATATGAAGAAAATGTAATTCAATCTTTCGTTTCATAAAAGAAAGTTGGGACGGAAGGATTCGAACCTTCGCAATGACGGGACCAAAACCCGTTGCCTTACCGCTTGGCGACGCCCCATTTTTTATATTCGAAACTAATAGAAATTTGATATTAAATAATCATATTGTAATATTGTTTATTCTTCAACCCCAATCAATTTCTATTTATCGAATTGGAGTTGTTTTAGCTTCATTTTCAAATCAAAAATCGAATTCCAACTCTTAAAAAAAAAAAGAGTTTGAATAAATCTTATTACCAGTTTTATTAAGATTTCTATTAATAAAATAGAAATTAAGATTTTCAAAACGATTTCCGAACTTTGAAAAAAACCCAGGGCTTTAATATTAAATTAAATAAAGCCCTGAAATAAAAAATTTTCAAATTCAAAATTGAGTCTCCGAATAGTAAATTTGGAGTAATTCAGATTCATTTATAATGATGAACCTTACTATCGTAAATGTAGTAAGTAGCCGGTGCATCACTATAAGAAATCTCTTATGAGTGACTTGAATCTGAGTTTTTCGAGATAAAAAAACCTGTTCAAAAAAATTTACCAAAAACAGGCTTATTTCTATCAAGAATTTCGAATATACGTAGAAGAATATTGAGATTTCTAGGTAGCTTGTAAAACCTAGGCCTTCGATATAATACCTAGGTTCATATAAAAATTGACAAAACAGAACCACAAGATCTTTTGCAAAATTGATAAAATCTAAAAAAAGATCATCGAAGAAAAATCGATTGAAAAAATCAATTGCAATGTGCAATTTATTCAAAATCAATTTCTTTTAATTTTGCAAAGATTCCACTCGAAATCGAACCATAGGATTGACTGACTCCTTAGATTGACTCAAATTAATCCCTATATACCTATATAATAATAATATCTGAATTTTGAATTTTTTGATAAAAAGGGTGAAAACGGACGGGATATAATCCCATGTATGGGATCTAAGAAAATAGAAAGAAAATATTTTGCAAAGATTTCTGTTTGCATCCTGATAATATTCAATTCCCATCCATAATGATCTAAATCCATAATATAGTTACTTAAGAATGAATCATATTTATCAAATTCTATAGCATAGCTATGATTAAATAAAAAGTCTGCAACAGAGTTCCCAAAAAAATATTGTTGAGTCAATTTCCTTAGTTTTAT